GCAGGTAATGCCATCATTTTCTCTTTTGTAAGGATCGATCAAATAAGGTTTCATTAGAAAAAGATTCTATAAAAGCAATGATAAATAGATACGAATAGAGCAAGAAAAGAAGGAAATAAAAAAACATAGTATAGAAAAGATATCCAAAATGATATAGAAATCACTATCCTATCCTTAGTTTTTATTTCCTTAATTTAATTGAATTTCGTTTGATTAGGGCAAAGTTCCTTAAAAACCTCTGCCTTTTTTAAAATATCCTGAACAGTTCCTGTAGGCTGAGCGCCTTTTTCAAGGAAATAGAGAATAGCGGGAACGTTTAAATAAGTTTGATTCTTGATAGGATCATAAAAACCCACTTTCCGAAGATCTCTTCCTTCTCTTCGAGATCGAACATCAATTGCAACGATTCGATAGACGGCTCATCGGGATAGATGTAGATGAAAAAGAACTCCCCCCCCCCCTAGAACCGTATAAGAAGTTTTCTCCTCGTACGGCTCGATAAAAAATGATTCGAAGTTTTGTCTATGGATAAAATTAGAATAAATAGGAAAGGAATCCGTAAAATAAATTAGTCTATAATTTCAATCATAGTCATTTTGATTTAGCTTCCTTCCTGAAAAAAAAATCATTTGTACTCATAACTCAAGTTCAATAATTCTCAAATATCTTAAATAAATTAAGATTTTTTTTTGAGTGGTCTTTAACCCCCCCTTTTTCGTCTCATTTCAAATATATTTGGATTCTTTATTTGGATCCGTGAGACAATTGAGGTGGTGTTTCCTTGTTCTGGGATCCTTTATCTTGGTTTTAAATCATTGGGTTTAGACATTACTTCGGTGCTTCTTAATCCTTTCAAAATGGTAGCAACATACCCCTTTTGTGATTTCTTTCTATCAAAGAATCATACCGATGGTTGATTCGTGCGCGATACACTGTGGATCGAAAAAGTTTTAGCCGTTCCAACAAATTTTTTTGAATTGAAAATTTGCTCGAATCGAATCCTTTCGATTTCTATATCGAAGATATACTTACGAAGTTGTTCCAATTTATTGATTGGTATTAACCCTAGATCATTGCCCCTGAGAAATTAATCAATACTTTCTACTCGAGCTCCATCACGAACTATTTACATTACAACCCAATAAAAAAAAAAAGAAGGGTTCTAGTAGAATAGAAAAACGACGTCGAGCCAAGAGCACCTTCATTCCTATATAAAATGGTGGATGTAAGAATAAGAATCCACACCGGATCGTGTCCTTCAAGTCGCACGTTGCTTTCTACCACATCGTTTTAAACGAAGTTTTACCATAACATTCCTCTAATTTGGAACCAGTATGGAATTGATTCAATTATGGAATCATGAATAGTCATTGGTTCAGTCGGTACAGAGACATAGTCATTTATTTTTTTCTTATCTACATAGATAATAAAGATTTTTCTGAAGAAATATTAGCAAGACCCCGGCTTTTTTGTATGAATGGAACTTTTTCTATAAATCTCTATCTCAAAAAAATGTCTAACAGAAATATCCAGAAATCTAAATATAGAAATAACATAACTAACAGAAATCACACGAAGAAATCAATTCTATTTGACTCTGCCTCTTCAAGTGACTCAATAAGATAGACTGACCCATTCCAACTTCCCAAAACTTCCCAAAGATTCAATCCATAAAGAATCATTACAAATCTTTATACTTGAAAAAGTTTCTTACTTCTACATCATTATTTGAGTAAAGTTTTACAGTAAAGACTCCATTTGATTATCATAAGAAAGATAATTTTCTTTTCGAATGGAATTGTCAATGATGTAAAGCAAATAATCTAAATAGATCGAACAATAAAAAGAAATATCATTGTTAAATATTTCAATTTGAATATTTTAGGGATGCAAATTCTTTTTCACAAAAATGGAAAGACTTTTTGTCACTGAAATAGGATAACAATACATACCTATAGGCTAAGCACTTCCTCTTTTATATGTATTTTCATATTTTGTTTAACCTGAGGTTAAGTCATTTTTCTACAGATCTATGTCCCATCTTATCTTTATCTGGATCACAAAAGGGTTTAGTTACTTTTGCATGTAATTTGAACTCAATTTAGTTCAGTTTGTGAAAAATTCAGATATGATTCCGAAAAGAATCATTCAAAATCAAAAAAGAAAGAGGAATCGTATTCTATCCAATATTAGACCTTGAAACAGAACCTTGTTGAACAAAAAAGAAGTATTCGGATACAAAGGATATGCTCTGGGACGGAAGGATTCGAACCTCCGAATAGCGGGACCAAAACCCGTTGCCTTACCGCTTGGCTACGCCCCATTTCTATTTTTATTGGACACTAATACTAATAAAGAATAATATTGGTATTAAGTGTTCGTCAATTCCAGTCCAACTATCTATAGAAAATCTTTCTCCTTTATAGAATTTATTATAGATTCGTTGCTATAATTTTGACATGTGTATATCTAGAATTCAACTGAATTTATTGATCATTACATATAATTCAATTAAGATATTGTATGAAAGTATGATTTCTTCTATTCTCCTTTGAGAATTGGAGGATTTTTGATTGAGTGGAAAAAGAAGGATTTTTTTGTCTACCTTACTTTCTTCATTTTTCCTTATATCAATAACTCAATCAAAATGCAATTATCTCGACGAAAAAAATGTCTGTTATGCTTAATATCTTTAGTTTGATCTGTCTTAATTCTGCCCTTTATCCGAGTAGTCTTTTCTTCGCCAAATTGCCCGAAGCCTATGCTTTTTTGAATCCAATCGTAGATGTTATGCCACTCATACCCCTGTTCTTTTTTCTTTTAGCCTTTGTTTGGCAAGCTGCTGTAAGTTTTCGATAAGATCTTTAATAGTATCCTAGAAAATTCATGATTTATTCGATAAAAATGATAACAATTGATAAGATCAAATCAGTCTGACAGTATGAACCTTCAATTCAAACATTGAAATTCTCGGATAGCCGCGAGAAATCCGGCTCGCCCCATTTCCTGATTTTCATCCTTTTTCCGGCGAAATACCTTATTAGCTTAGGGTCGCTTACAATATCTAATTGTCGGTATGAAAGTGATTTGTGGTAATCAAAGACTCTTATTAAAAATTTCAACTTCATTTGAATTTCTGAACATTCTTTTCTATTTCTATAATTAATTTCTTGGTGTCAAAATAGGATATGTGATATAAAAATGTAGGATCTATTATCTTTTCTTTTCTCGTTTTTCTTTTTCAAAAAATGATCTTGGAGGTTGTGTAATGCTTACTCTCAAACTTTTCGTTTACACAGTAGTAATATTCTTTGTTTCTCTCTTCATCTTTGGATTCCTATCCAATGATCCAGGACGTAATCCTGGACGTGAAGAATAAAATAAAAATTTCGTTTTTCTTGCTTGATTTTACAATTTTCTTAATATTTTATTTTAGCTATTCCACACATTTAACTAGGAAAAAAAATAAACAGGGGTTTGCTAAATTTGAAAAAAAAAAAAAAAAAAAAAAAAAAAAAAAATAGAAAGTCATCAACGGAAACGGAAAGAGAGGGATTCGAACCCTCGGTACGAATAACTCGTACAACGGATTAGCAATCCGCCGCTTTCGTCCACTCAGCCATCTCTCCCAATTGAAAAAGATAATTACTATCTTACATTACACATCAAGTAAGGATTAAAGAAAGTATTTCTTTCACATTATTTATCGTTATTATATAATTAGCAATTCCATTTAGATGCTCGAAAGATCCAAATAGAAAAATAAATAAAGAAGACCTTCTTGCTTTTATTTTGTTCGAAGTGCCCTTTTGGCCTGGCCCGGTCAATACCCAGCCGGGCCTTTTTTGTTCCAAAAAAATTCCCTTTCTTTTTTATTTATAGGCAACAACTCTAAATAGCCAATTTTGTATCTGTGTAACAATTTCCGTTCTGGGGTTTACATATACTTATCATTTTTGTTATAATGTAAATTGAGAAGGATTTTTTATTCAAAAGAATCAATTAAGTATGTATCAATTTGTATTTTCTTATGTCATTAGGCAAACCAAATTTTAGATTCAAATCCAAGAATCATTCACGAATTCTCAGTCAACGAATAGTTAATGGTTCCCATTTGTCATAAATTTTGGTTTTTTTTAGTGAAAATATACATTTTCTTTTTCAATAGAAAAGTGAGGGGAAGCTTTTTGGCATTGTGTGTTTTGAGATACTATACAATCAATCGAAGGGGTAGATAAAATACAATCAAAAGGGGAAAAAGGGTTTCTTTTCTAATTTTTCTAAATTTAGAAAAAGGATTAAAAAGGGGATGCAAGTACAATAAACTAAAATTTAGTAATCCAACCCAAAAGGGGAAATTTTGATCCTATTGTGTATCGTTTTGGCGGCATGGCCGAGTGGTAAGGCGGGGGACTGCAAATCCTTTTTCCCCAGTTCAAATCCGGGTGCCGCCTCATCAACAAACGAATCGAAATCTCTTATTCTGTTCTGCTGGGTAAAATTTGATTGAGTTATATCAGCAGAACAGAATAAGGGGACTGTTAATACTTGGTTGATTCTAAACATCCGTTCTGGGTATTTTGTAAAGAAATCTTTGAATCCAAAATAAAAAGAAAGATTATAATGGTTGAAGCAAGACTTCCCGATTCCTTTCTACTACTAATGTAATGTCTACTGATTGGGTCTTTATTGGATAGCCGGCAGATAATTTAACTACTGGTTGGGGGAAGTTCTTTCTATACTATAATCTACATATATAGACTCGCGAGAATCTCTGAGTGTTTAGGCATTCAATCACTATTAGATTGAGATGGATAATTTACTTTTTTATAGAAAAGAAAAAGTGAAATAAAAAAAAAAAAAAAAATTATTTTTTTTTTTTTTTTTTATTAAACCCCTCGTCAAGAGTATAATATACTATCTCTCAACTCCTTCAGAGAGACAATCGGGAAAGGGTACGTATTAGATCAAATAGTAAAAAATTTGTAATAGATAGTAATTGATCTATTTTTACTTTGAAGGGCAAGAAAAAAGGAATGGACCCTCTTATTTTATTACTAGATGTTCCATTAGTAACATTCCTTTGTAGTGTTATTGTTTATTTTACTTGTGTTTAGTCTTTCCCGATTAGAAATCATATAGGAATTTTTGAAATGGATTTATTTGATTGGTTCATCAATAGTGTTCGGCCAGAATCCCTTTTTGACTCTGGACCATTCATTCTACTATTATTAGTGAGCAATAATGGAATAATTCTATCATAGAGATAAGGGACATAATTCACATGGATATAGTAAGTCTCGCTTGGGCTGCTTTAATGGTAGTCTTTACATTTTCCCTTTCACTCGTAGTATGGGGAAGAAGTGGACTTTAGAAGCACTCCTAATTTAGTTGAGGAATGAAACGGTATCAATTGTTTTATAGATCGTTCTGCAACGCATTTTTGATTTGAATTGAAATCATTTTCAAATCAAAATATCTTCATTTCCAAATTCCATTGGATTATAGTGGAGAAATTTATTCTATAACAGTAAAACAATTATTTCAGATTCATCGGAATAAATAGATGTATCAAAGAAATAGAATTGGGTCCTACGTCAATTCCATATATGGATTAATAACTACATATATTGAAGATAGAAGCTAATATAGTATACCAACTTTATTAGAAACAATTTTATACACTACTATAACACTAATAGAGAGTATGGTAAGTAAGAAATCAATTTCTTACTTACCATCTCATAGAAGACCGCCGATGATAGCCCGTTGATTTCATTTAAGACGCAAAAATAGAATACTTTTCATTTGATTTCTTCAACTATTGATAAGAATTCAGAAGTCAAGTTTCATTTAAAGTAATTAATCATTTTGACTGACTGTTTTTACGTAAATTATAAGTAGAAAAGCAGTAGGAACTAAAATGAACAGTGCAGTAGCAATAAATGCAAGAATATTTACTTCCATAATCTCATCGTTTTTTTTATTTCACAATAACTCGGGATTTAATCCCATAGAGATGATAAATCTTTCACCTGTCAATTCAATGAATGCATTACCTATCGATGATCTTGAATCGGATCAATATCATGAATAACAATATCTGAGCTATTAAATTAATTCGTCGTCGAGAATTGAATAGTATAACATACGAACATCTTTTATCCATACCGAATCCAACCGGACCAATCAAAAATTCCTTTACTTTATTTATCCGTCTTTTCTGTTCTTTCTTTTCTATAACCTACCTTAGGTCTTCCTTATAGAACCATCAAACGAAACGAAATCTAACCACCCGTCCGAACTACAAAACCCCAACAAACAATACAAGCGAAGTGGAAAAAGAGAGGAATTAGGCTCTAAATTTTAATGATCTAAATTTCTTTGGAAGACAAAGAAGTATGAGAAAGATGAGTCGCAGGAGAAAAGATGGAATATTCTATCAACTTCACTATTTTAGTTATTTTCATTTTAGTTTAGGGTTTGTTCTTTATTCGACAGAATCCTGAAAAAAAGAAGGGAAAACCCTTCGGAATTCAATTATGCTCTCTGTCCCTTCTTTCACAGAAAATGGAGAGGCGAATTGATGTACTTTATTGGATCCGTCGGGACTGACGGGGCTCGAACCCGCAACGTCCGCCTTGACAGGGCGGTGCTCTTGCCTATTGAACTACAATCCCAGGGAAATAAGAAGAGATTTAGCAGAAATTTTGGATTCTTTTTTATTCTCTCGTATCGTATCAGGTATTTCTTAAGAACAAGAGTGTTCTACCATCTGATAGTAGATTGACAAATTGTTGGGCCGAGCTGGATTTGAACCAGCGTAGACATATTGTCAACGAATTTACAGTCCGTCCCCATTAACCACTCGGGCATCGACCCAACGCCTAATTCATTTTAGACGTTCCATAATCAACTTCCTTTCGTCTACCAGGCAGATTTGACAAATACATATCACTTGATCTAAAATACAAAGTCCCACTGAGTAGACTATTAGAAGGACTTGACAAATATGGATCACTTGATAGAAAATCCCACTCCTATAGTCTTGAGTCTTGGTATACCCCTAGAGGGACTTGAACCCTCGTTTTCTCCGTGAAAGAGAGAGGTCGTAACCACTGGACCATAGGGGCCTATGGCCACCTTGATTCATAAATAAACTAGAAATAATAGGTCCCGGCCACCTTTATAAAATAAAAAAGCACTAGAAATACAATAGGTAATAAGAAAAATACCATAGGTAATTAATGCCTAAGGCCGCCTTAACTTAATATAACTCAGGCCGAGAGCCGCCTTTAGGAGATCAATAGGCGATGAATCAAACCGAAAAACTCGTTAACTATTCTGAAGGTTAATGGTAATCAAACTTGACCGTTCAATTACAACCTTGAAACTTGATTTCATTGGTCTTTATCGCCTTTATCTTTCTCATTCACAAAGGGTTCTGCGTTGGATCCAAGATCCTTTACTCTCCAGTGGATTCAAGGTGCTTTACCAAAA